TATATATATTAATGTATTTATATGTATATATATATATATTAATTATTATAATAATATCTTATATGTATATATGTATATATATATTATTAAAAGATTAAGAGTGTCTTTAGATTCATATATTTTAAGGACTCTTCAGTTTTTAAGGTGAAGAAAAAAAACTGAAGAGTCCTAAATCCTAATCATCTCTTGAATTATTATTTAATATTATTCTAATTAAGCGCTTGGAATCAAAGTGTATCTAAAAAAATAGATGTTACGTAAATTTAAATAATTATTTAATATATTTTATTTTAGTAAATTAATTTTTTATTTCTTTTGGTTACATGAAAATTTTTGTAAAATTATAATTTCAATAATATCACAAGCAGTAATTAGAATTATAAGTTTAATGAAAATTAGATGTATAAATTGATTTGAGACTCGACTAATTTTGTGCCAGCAGTTGCGGTTATACAATTGAGTTAATAAAATTTTAAAAATAAATTAATTATTTCTTTTATTTTATAAATTAAAGTTAAAATTTAAAAGGTAAAATTTAATTTTTTAAACTTAATTTTTCACATATAATTAAGAAACTAGTTAATAAATCAGGATTAGATACCCTGTTATTAAAGTGTAAATTTATTGGAGTAGTAGGAGTTAAGATCTTTAAACTCAAAAAATTTGGCGGTATTTTATCTTATTAGAGGAATCTGTTTATTAATTGATATTCCACAACTTAAATCTACTCTAATTATATTATTTGTATACCGCTGTCATGAATCTACTAAGAAGTTAATTTTCAAGATTTTTTATATGTGTCATGTTAGGTCAAGGTGCAGTGTATTAGTGGCTAAGAATGGATTACATTATTTAGTATGTATGAATCATTAAATTATTTTTAATGTGAAATAGGATTTATTAGTAAAGAAAACTATTAAAGTTTTTATATGAATAAAGATTCTAAAATATGTACACATTGCCCGTCGCTCTTGTTTAAAATAAGATAAGTCGTAACATAGTAGATGTACTGGAAAGTGTCTCTGGAATGAAGGGTAAATAGCTAAATAAAGTATATTAGTTACATTAATATGATATCTATTAAGATTTTACTTTTTATTTAATTTAATAGGGTGTAAAGTGAATAATTATAATTTTTATATTGTAGAGGGGAGGCTATATTATAAAAATTAGTAAAAAATTCATTTATTGTACCTTTTGTATCAGGGTTTATTTACGTTTAGGTTTAAGAATTTTTTCTCGACAAAAAAAGATTTAAATAGTTAAAATTCTAATGTTTCATTATTAGGTTAAATAATTATTTAGTTTTGAAAAAAAACAAGATTTTTTTTATCTAGTTACTTTTTAGTTTATTTAATTAGTTTTATTTATGTGATTTATTGTTTAAATAAAAGATATTTTCAGGGATAATCTTGAAATTAAAATTTTAGTTTACTGGGGAATAATAATTTTATGAGTTTAGAATTATCAACTTTTTTAATATTTAAAAATTAACTTAATTTTATTAATAATTTTATAGAAACTTTACGGGGAGGTAAAGTTACTTAAATTAATTATAAAGTTAAGATAATAATGATTAAATTAGTAGAACAAAAAAATATAGTTTAAGAATTCGGCAAAATAAATTTTTGACTGTTTAACAAAAACATTTCTGAGGGGAAAATGTTTTTGGTTTAACCTGCTCAATGCTTAAGGTAAATAGCTGCAGTATTCTGACTGTACAAAGGTAGCATAATCATTAGTCTTTTGATTGGAGGCTTGTATGAATGGTTGAACAGAAAATTAACTTTTTCAACTATATGATGTTTTAATTTGCAGTTTATGTAAAAATACATAATTATTCAAAAGGGACGATAAGACCCTATAGAATTTAAAATTATAAACGAAAATTTTAATTTTTTGTTGGGGTGACAATAAATAAACTTTTATTTAATTTTCATTGTTGAATGAGTGAATGATCCTTATAATTTTAGATAAAAAGATAAAATTACCTTAGGGATAACAGCATAATTTTTTTTAAAAGATCTTATTAATAAAAAAGATTATGACCTCGATGTTGAATTAAAATAAAATTTTGGTGTAGAAGCTTAATTTTTTAGTCTGTTCGACTTTAAATTTTACATGATTTGAGTTCAGACCGGCGTGAGCCAGGTTGGTTTCTATCTTTTTGTAAAATTTATAATTTAGTACGAAAGGACCAGTTGTATTAATTTTTATTATATCAATTGAATTAAATTAAATGCACATTAATCTATTTTGGCAGATTAATGTGTTAAATTTAGGATTTATTTATGTAAAAAATTTACAAATAGAAATATTTGTAAATTTTTCTTCTTATTTAATTATAGTTGTGTTTTCTCTAGTGGGAGTAGCTTTTTTAACATTGTTAGAACGTAAACTTTTAGGGTATGTTCAACTACGAAAAGGGCCTAATAAGGTTGGGGTCATAGGACTTTTTCAACCTTTTTCAGATGCTGTGAAATTGTTTACAAAAGAATTCTTTTTTCCTTTGAAATCAAATTTTAACTTATACTGATTGAGTCCTATTGTTTCTTTTGTTGTAAGTGTAAGAGTGTGGTTAGTGTTTCCTTATTTTTTTGTTTTAATAAGTTGAAAATTAGGCATTTTCTATCTTTTTTCTGTGTTAAGTTTCAGAATTTATGGAATTATACTTTCTGGGTGATCTTCTAATTCTTGTTATTCTGTTTTAGGGGCTTTACGAGTAGTTGCTCAATCTATCTCTTATGAGGTAAGTTTTTTTTTATTAATTTTATGTATCTTATATTTTTCTGGGTCTATGAATTTAGTTGATTTAGGGAGCATTCAGGTTAAGACATGGTTCATTTTTCTTGTATTCCCTATTTTTATTATGCTTTTCGTTTCTTTTTTAGCTGAGTTAAACCGAACTCCTTTTGACTTTTCTGAGGGGGAATCTGAGTTGGTTTCTGGGTTTAATATTGAATATGGGGGGTCAGGGTTTGCTTTTATTTTTTTATCAGAATATTTAAGAATCATTTTTTCTAGTGTAATTGTTAGTATTTTTTTTTTTGGGAGAGCTCCACAGTTTTTAGCGTTTTATTTTAAACTGTTAATTGTTAGTTTAGTTATTATTATTGTTCGTGGGACTTTACCTCGGTATCGTTATGATAAATTAATAAATTTGTGTTGAAAAAGCTATCTTATAGTAAGTTTATTTATAATTTTATTTTACTTAAGTTTATGCTTTTAGGGAGCTAACTCCGGTAAATTTAGGTTAAAGTTTAAAGAATATTTCTTTTTTTTACTTTCAAGGTAAATATTTTATCTAAATTACTAAACTAGAATTATTTAAATAAATTGTCTCATATTTGTTGAGAAATAGGAATTATTAAAAATACAAGAAAGTACAAGATTGTTAGTAGTTGACTAATAATAATATAAGGATGTTCAACTGGCTTTATCCCAATTCATGTTAATAATATTGTAAGGTTTACTCAAATTCAAAATAATTGTTGAGATAGCGGGTAGAATTGAAGTCCTTTCAGGTATCTTTTGGGTATAAAAGATAAAATGGATAAAATAAAAATAGATGAAACTAAGGCAATTACCCCTCCTAGTTTATTAGGGATGGCTCGTAAGATTGAATATGCAAATAAAAAATATCATTCTGGTTGAATATGCAATGGTGTTACAAGAGGATTAGCTGGGATAAAATTATCTGGATCGTTGAGTAAGTAGGGGTAATAAAGAATCAGAATTCTGAATAGTAAGAAAAAAATAATGTATCCTATTAAATCTTTTACTAAAAAATAAGGGTAAAATGGAATTTTGTCGTTATTTAGGGGGGTTCCTAAAGGATTGGATGATCCTCTTTCATGCAGAAAAATTAAGTGAATTATAATAACAGCAGCTAAAATAAATGGAAGTAAAAAATGAATAGTAAAGAATCGTGTAAGAGTTGGGTTATCTACAGCGAATCCCCCTCATAATCATATAACTATCATTTCTCCTAAGTATGGGATTGCAGAAAGTAAATTAGTAATTACTGTAGCTCCTCAAAAAGATATTTGTCCCCATGGTAATACATAACCTATAAAAGCAGTTCCTATCAATAAAAATAAGATAATAATTCCACTTAATCATGTTTTTTTAAATTGGGCAGAATTAAAATAAATTCCTCGTCCGATGTGAAGGTAAATAAATACAAAGAAAAGTGAAGCTCCATTTGAGTGTAAAACTCGAATTAATCATCCATTATTTACATCTCGGCAGATATGAATTACTCTATCGAATGCAACAGAGGTGTTAGCTGCAAAGTGTATAGCTAAAAAAAGACCTCTGATGATTTGAATCCCTAGTATTAATCCTAGAAGGGACCCAAAGTTTCAAAAAATGTTGATATTTGAGGGAGTGGGTAAGTTAATTAAAGAAGAATAGATGGGGTTAACTAGAGAAGATTTTTTTGTTCATAAGGAAAGCATTAGTATTTTTTTCGTATTGGCCCTTTATTTAAAGATAAAATTTCAATTATAATAATTAATATAATTAATAGGTAAAGAAATATAAAATTAGATGAGAATAGATTTAAGGGTATAAATAATTTAATGAATTCTAAGTTATGAAGATCTTTCAGGGTTATTGATTCATCAAAAAAAAAAAGTGTTTGAAAGTTTCTAACAAAAATAATAATTAAGGTTATTCATGTTATTTGGTATAGGGATGGTTTTGTAAAATTAGGTTTTTTGTTTGAACAGATTCTAGTAATATAAAGAAACAAAATTATTAGTCCTCCAATTATAACTAAAAATAAAGTTAAGGGAAGTCAAGGGGAATTACAGAGAATTCGTCTGCATATTGAGAGAGATATTGTTTGTGCTAAAAGAATAATCCCGAATGAAATCGGGTGTGAAGAAATTAAGATAACAGAAGAATTAACTACAGAGAATAATAAGAAAATTTTAGTAATTTCATTGAATAGTTTAAAAAAAAATACTAGTTTTGGAAACTAGAGATGTATAACTATTTCATTGATGTTTTAGAATTTATATTTTTGATTTACAAGATCAATGTTTTATCTTAAACTACTAAAACTGTGTATATTTTTATTAGATGTATTTTTATATTTTATATTGGGATAATAGGATTTTTTTATGTGAAAAGTCATTTATTAACAATACTTATGCTGTTAGAATTTATAAGAATTACTGTTTTGTTCATACTTTTAAATTTTTTGGTTGGGTTTGCTTATGACTTATCTGTTTTAATTTATTTTATTATTGTTTTAGTTTGTGAGGCTGTAATGGGACTTATCTTGTTAACTTTATTTGTACGATGTCATGGATCAGATTACTTTCAAGTTTCTTCATTGTTTGTATGCTAGAAGTTTTAATAGGTATTTTTTTTGTGGTGGTAGTAAAAAATTGATTTATAGTGTCTTATTCTTTAATTTTTTTTATTTTTTATCTTTTCTTTTGTTTAATTGATGAGGGAGAAAGTGTAATTAAAGTTGTTTTCATACTTTTAAGATTATGGTTGATGATCATAATGTTAATATCAGTAGATCAAAAACTAAAAAGAATAGATTTGTTATTTATTTTTTTTTGGTTGTTAGCTAGTTTACTTACTGTATTTTATGTAGATAGTTTAATTATATTTTATATAAGATTTGAAATAAGAGTTCTTCCTATTTTATTAATTTTATTTGGGTGAGGGTACCAGCCGGATCGTCTTGAAGCAGGGTTTTACATGCTTATATACACTGTACTATTTTCTTTACCTCTTTTATTAAAAATTTTTTATTTAAATGAACTTGGAGCGGGGACGGGGCTTTTAAGATTTTTTATATTTATAATAGCTTTTATAGTAAAGATTCCTATGGTAGGATTACATTTTTGGCTTCCTCGAGCTCATGTGGAAGCTCCTGTATTTGGATCAATAATTTTAGCAGGAGTAATACTGAAACTAGGAGGGTACGGAGTATTTAAATTATCTCTAATTGTAGGAAATTTAATTTTTAAGAATTCTAAGGTTTTAATTGTATTTAGTGTTTTAGGAGGGGTAATTTTGAGAGCTATTTGTTTTGTGCAAAGAGATTTAAAATTATTGATTGCTTATTCTTCAATTGTTCACATAAGTATTGTATTATCGGGGTTGTTAACTATACATAATATTGGTCTTATAGGAGCTGTTTTAATGATAGTGGGACATGGGTTTTGTTCTTCAGGCTTATTTTGTGTATTGGGCATAACTTACAGTCGCACAATGACTCGAAGAATCATTATAAATAAAGGGTTTATTACAATTATTCCTATTTGTAGCTTTTGATGATTCATATTTTGTTCTTCAAATTTATCTTTCCCTCCTTGTGTTAATTTACCAGGTGAGTTATTTTTATTTGTTTCAATTATTGTTTTTAATAAATATATATATATAATTTTAGGACTTTTTGGAATTTTAAGTTCTTTGTATAGAGTATATCTTTTTTCTTTTTCTCAACAGTCTTTTTGTTGAAAATTTTATTCATTTAAATCTTTTTCTCTTTTTGAGTCATTATTATTATTATTACATTGAATCCCTCTTAATATTTTGATTTTTGACTTAAGATTTATAAATTTTTATTAAAATAGTTTAAAAAAAATATTGATTTGTGGAATCAAAGATTTAGTGTTATTTTAATTTTGAAAAAAAATAGAAAATTTTATTTTGTTTCCTTTTTTATAATTTTACTGTGAAGTTTAACTTTAGTATGAATTTTTTACTTCTTTTGAAGCAGTAAATCTTTATTTTTTGAGATTGGCCTTTATTCTTTAAATTCTATTGAATTTAATTTTATTTTTTTTGTTGACTGGATTTCTTTACTTTTCATAAGTGTAGTTTTGATCATTTCTTCATTAATTTTGATTTACTCAAGGGGGTACATAGGAAAGGAGTGTCATCGATTTTTATGATTAACTTTTCTTTTTATTTTATTTATATTAATTATAATTTTAAGCCCAAGTGTGTTAGGGGTTATTTTGGGTTGAGATGGGCTAGGATTAATTTCATTTTGTTTGGTGATTTATTATCAAAGTTTGAGTTCATATAATTCCGGTTTTATCACTGCAGCATCTAATCGTGTAGGGGATACTATAATTATTTTATCTATTGTTTGGGCTAGAGCAAATGGGGGGTTTATATTTTGGGAGTCTTATACTGGTATAATTTTTTTTATATTAGCCTGTTTTACCAAGAGTGCTCAAGTTCCTTTTAGTGCATGACTTCCTGCAGCTATAGCTGCTCCCACGCCAATTTCTTCTTTAGTACATTCTTCGACTTTAGTTACTGCGGGGGTTTATATGATAATTCGATTTTATGAGTGTCTTTTAAAATCTTTCTTAACAGAAATTATTTTAATTGTTTCTCTTATCACAATTTTTGTAGCTGGTCTGAGAGCTTTACAAGAATTTGACATAAAGCGTCTTGTTGCTTTTTCTACATTAGGACAATTAGGATTTATAACTATGATTCTTTCTTTAGGTTATCTTTATGTAGCTTTTTTTCATCTTTTAATTCATGCATTATTTAAAGCTTTATTATTTATATGTACAGGCTCAGTTATTCACAGTAGTATAGGGATTCAAGATTTACGAAAGATGGGAAGCTTAATATTAAGACCATTAACAAGAGTTAGATTGAATATTTCAATATTTAGATTAATAGGTTTACCTTTTTCATCAGGGTTTTACTCAAAAGATGCATTATTAGAATTGTGTATGTGCAGATATATAGGGATAGGAGTTGGGGTATGAATGGGACTGATGGCCATGGTGACTATTGCTTATAGTGTACGTGTAATTTATTATTTTTCTTCTTTGTTAGGATGAGTTATTTGAATAGGCAGATCTAAATCTATATCTTTCCCTATTAGATTTTTAGCTTTGATTAATATTATATCTGGAAGAGCAATAAATTGAGTAATCCTGGAGTTAAATTTGGTTTGTTTGGGGGTTGCTAAGTATGTTCCCGTGTTAATATTAATTTTAGGGGCTGTTTGACATGGAAAAATTCAAGTAAGCTCTAAAATAATTTGAATTTTTAGAAGTCTTTTGTATATAAATAGATTAACAAAAGGAGTCGGTGTAAGAGTTAAAGTATTTTTTCATTGAATGAAGTTACTAGATCAAGGATGAGCAGAGGGGGTTTTATTGTTTAATAAAATGTTAATTTTAAAGGTTTCTAGTTTGGTAAAGAAATCTTCTGAAAGACATTTAACTATTTTTTCTTCAGGAGTTATTTTAACTAGAATTTTACTGGTATTTCCATGTAGTTTAATAAGAACAGAATTTTGAAGAAGTTAAAGTAGTTTAAAACTTTTGGAAAAAATCTTCTTCACATTGAAAGAGTGAAATTTTAGTAATAAACTACAAAAGGGGGTGTCTAACAATGACTTGCTTTGAGATAGTTAGCAGCTTTCTCTAAGACTCCTTGTGTAAGGGGTGATTTCCCATTAAAATTATTAACAATAATTTGTCTCTCTTTGACTTTTCCACAAAGTAAGGATTTTTCTATTTTTAGGTCGAAACTAAATGTAAATTGTTTTACTTCTTACTTTTCAGGTTAACAAAAATTGTTATTTCTAATTGCAACTTAGATGTTTTATAAACTTTAACCCTTTGTTTATATTCAGTTTATGGATCCTTGTTTTCATTCTATTACTAATCCTATAATTAGAATAGAAAAAAGAAAGAAACACGAAATTGTTCAATTAAAGATATTAATTTCTTTTATTAATATGGGGGTGGGTAATAGTAAAGTAATTTCAATATCAAAAATTAAAAATATTAGTCTAATTGAGAAAAAGTGAATAGAGAATCTTACTCGTGGTTTTGAGAAAGGGTCAAATCCGCATTCAAAAGAGGAGGATTTCTCTCGATCTAATTTTTTATGTAAATTAATAGTGGGGATAATTATAATAGCAATATTTATAACGATTACGATTGTAAAAATGAAAATTAAGGATAAAATTATTATTCTATCACAAGATTTTTTAGGTGGAAGCTAATTGTAATTTTTTATACTAATAGAATTATTTATTTACCTCATCAGTAAATTGTTATGTATAAGAATAGTCATACTACATCAACAAAATGTCAATATCAAATTGATATTTCTATTCCTAAATGATGCTTAAAAGAAAAATTAATATTTTTAAGGCGTAAGAATACATGAGTTAAGAATAAGGTACCAATGATTACATGAATCCCATGGAATCCTGTGGTTAAAAAAAATGTTCTTCCATATACGGAATCACTAATTGAAAATGGAGAAGAAAAGTATTCATAAAATTGGAGAAACGAAAAATAAATTCCTAGTCCAATTGTTATTATTATTCTGTTTTTCGTTATAGATCAATTATTAGCACATATACTAGCATGTGCTCAGGTAACAGAAATTCCAGATCTTAATAAAATCACTGTATTTATTAAAGGAATATTAAGTGGGTTGAAAGGGTGAATGTTTTTAGGAGGTCACATAAGCCCTAATTCATGTACAGGGGATAATCTATGGTGAAAGAATCTTCAAAAAAATCTTACGAAAAACAAAATTTCTGATGTAATAAATAGAATTATTCCGTATTTTATAGAGATAACAACTGAAGATGTATGGTTACCTTGATAAGTTCTTTCTCGTTGGATATCTCGTCATCAAATAAATATAACTCATAAGATAACAAATAAAGTCAATCTTATCGGAAGATAAAATTTTGTATTAAAAAATAATAGAGTTATAACTGTGTAATTTAAAATGACAAATGAAATAATAATAGGTCATGGGGAAGGGTCTACAAGATGAAATTGGTGATTTTTCATTAAGATATTTCTCTAGAATATAAAGTTATCAAAACTGAGAATACATAAGATTGAATTAATCCAACTATTAATTCAAATATTAAAAATGAAGTTTGAAGTAATAAAATAATTAGTCAGAAATATGAAGAGGGGTTGAAAGTATTGCCTAGAAGAGCTATTAGAAGATGTCCTGCAATTAAATTAGCTGTTAAACGAACGGCTAAAGCTATTGGACGAATAAAATTTCTTGTAAGTTCAATAAGTACTATTAAAGGTATAAGTATATTTGGAGTACCTGAAGGTACTAAGTGAGCTAATATTGATTTTGTTAAGGTGGTTCAGTAAAATATAACAATTGATGATCAAACGGGGATAGATAATGCAAGTGAAAATACTAAGTGAGCTCTAGGACAAAAATTGTATGGGAAATTACTTCTTAAGTTATTAATTATAATTATTAAAAATAAGGCTAGAGGAAGGAGAGTACTTCCCTTAATTAAAATTGTGTTGGAGAATAAAGCTTTAAATTCTTTATTTAAAGATTTAATTAAGAAGTTTATTAATATTAGAGATTGAGAATTAAATTTTCATATAGGAATAGGGAGAAAAATTAAGGTACCTATCATTAATATTCAATTTAATGGTATTATAAAAATAGCTGTAGGGTCAAATATGGAAAATAATCTTGTTATCATTTAATAAAAAATTTTTTTTGGGAGGTTTTGTAAGTTTTATTTATACCTTCTTTAAATGAAAAAAAAATAATTGTTGTAATAAATAAAAGAGTGCAGATTGTTAATATTAATAATGAAATTCATGGGAGAGGGGCTATTTGAGGGATAAAGAAGTAAATTTTATTACTTTGATTTGACAATTCAATATTATTTAGATGTTAACTAACTTCTTAAAATTTATTTAGGGTATATGCTTTTACCATTAATTGGTTTAAGAGACCATTACTTGCTTTTCAGTCACTAAATAAATTAAATGTTTTAATTCATGAAATAAAATAATTCACAGGAATAATGTCTACTACAATAGGTATAAAGGAGTGATTTGCTCCACAAATTTCTGAGCATTGCCCAAAAAACTTACCTGATCGATTTGGGAAAAGAGAAATTTGATTTAACCGTCCTGGGGTAGCATCTATTTTAATTCCTATAGCTGGAATAGTTCATGAGTGGAGTACATCTGAGGATGTTGTAATTAACCGTCTTTGGCAATAAGTGGGTAAAGGGGTAGAGTTATCAACTTCTAGTAATCGAAAGGTTCTTGAAGGTGTTATATAAGAATCAAATTCAATGTTATTGAAATCATTATATTCATATCTTCAATATCATTGGTGTCCAATAATTTTGATAGTTAAGAGAGGATTATTCAGCTCATCTATTAAATATAATAGATGAAGAGAGGGAAGGGCGATGAAACTAAGAATAATTGTAGGAATTAGGGTTCATACTAATTCAATTATTTGATTTTCAAGAATTTTTCTAGAGATAAATTTGTTAATTATTATTTTAATTATAAAAAAAGAAACAATTGATAAAATGCTTACAATAATAAGTATTCTGTAATCATGAAATATAATTAGTTGTTCTATAATTGGTGAGGCATTGTCATAAAGCGAAATTTTTAATCAGTCTATTACTAAAGGAATAATAGGATTTCATATTTAAATCTTAAATTTAATACATTTGTTTCTGACACATTAGTAGAATTACTTACTTAGAATAGAGGGAATTTCAGAGTAACTATGTTCTATAGGTGGAAAGTTTTGAATTCATTCAATTATAGCAAAATTTGTGTTAAAAATTATTAAACGTTTAGCTGTAAATGATTCTCAAATAATAATTATAAATAGAATTACAGAAAATAAAGAAATTATAGATCCAATTGAAGAAATAATGTTTCAGGAAATCAATAAATCAGGGTAATTAGAGTATCGACGAGGTATTCCTATTAATCCTAAAAAGTGTTGTGGAAAAAAAGTTATGTTTACTCCTAAGAATGTTCTTAGGAATTGAGCTTTTAATAAAATTTTATTTATCATTAGCCCTGTTATTAGAGGGAATCAATTAATGAATCTTGCAATAATTGCGAAGACTGCTCCTATGGATAAAACATAGTGAAAGTGAGCAACAACATAGTAAGTGTCATGTAAAATAATGTCAATAGAAGAATTGGCTAAAATTACTCCGGTAAGTCCTCCTAAAGTGAATAGAAAAATAAATCCTAAAGATCAAATTATTCTTGGAGAGTAATTTATTTTCATTCCAAAAATTGTTGCCAATCAACTAAAAATTTTGATTCCTGTAGGGACAGCAATAATTATAGTTGCAGAAGTAAAGTAAGCTCGTGAGTCAACATCTATACCTACAGTAAATATATGGTGAGCTCATACAATAAATCCTAAAATTCCAATAGAAAGTATTGCATAAATTATTCCTAAAGACCCAAATGCTGAGGGTTTCCCACTTTCTTGAGCAGTAATATGGGAAATTAGTCCAAATCCAGGTAAAATAAGGATATAAACTTCAGGGTGTCCAAAAAATCAAAATAAGTGTTGGTATAAAATAGGATCTCCTCCACCGGCAGGGTCAAAAAATGTAGTATTTATATTTCGATCAGTTAAAAGTATAGTGATAGCTCCTGCTAAAACTGGTAATGCTAATAATAACAGGAAAGCTGTAATTAGTACTGATCAAACAAATAATGGTAATTTTTCTATTGTATGGAGGTTTCTTCGTATATTAATAATTGTAGTAATAAAATTAATAGCTCCTAAGATGGAAGAGATTCCTGCGAGGTGAAGAGAGAAAATAGCGGTATCTACAGAGTACCCACTGTGAAATATTGAATTAGAAAGGGGGGGGTAAACAGTTCAACCAGTTCCTACTCCTTGGTCTACTAGGCTTCTTATTAAAAGTAGATACAAAGAGGGGATTAAAAGTCAAAAACTAAGATTGTTTAGCCGGGGGAAAGCTATATCTGGGGCTCCAATTATAAGGGGCACTAGTCAGTTTCCGAATCCTCCAATAATAATTGGCATAGTTATGAAAAAAATTATAATAAATGCATGAGAAGTAACAATTGTATTATAAATTTGATCATTTATTAAGACAGGGGAAGATTGTCTTAATTCTAAGCGAATAATTATACTAAGTGAAAGACCTAACAATCCTGACCAAATCCCGAAAATGAAGTATAAAGTTCCAATAATTTTATGGTTAGTTCTTAGTAGCCATGTCATGACAAAATGGCTGACAAAGGCGAGGAACTGTAAATTCTTTTATAAACATTGTTTTTTTGTTAAATTTTTTAGTCAATTATGATTCAGAATTGCAAATTCTTAGGTAACTAGAAGTTAAAAATTTACAAAGTCTAAAATTTCTCATTTTCAACTTTGAAGGCTAATAGTTTATTTAACTTAAGACTTTAAAAGCCAGAGAAGGGGAGGGGGGAGGAGGAGACTGACCTAAAGATTTTAAATTATTAAAATAAAAATTAGACTTGAAGTTAAATTTAGTGAAGTAATTATCACTGAGATTGGACTAGAGGAAAAATGCATCTTTCATTTTTTAGATACAGAGGAGTATAAAAGCATATTAACAGTTAATTTTATGTAGAAAAATAATGTAAAAACTGATATTAAAATTCTAATAATCGAGATTAGGGGCAAGAGATATAAAATTTTTTTTAGAATAATTCATTTTGGGATAAATCCTATAAAAGGGGGGAGGCCTCTTAAAGATATTATTAATCTTACAAAAGATAATTTTTTAAAAAAATTTTGTGTTTTAATTTGGACTGCTCACTTGATTTTATTTTCTATAAGAAAGTTTATTAATAAAAAGTTTATTCTAAAGTAGAAAAAGAAAAATGTGTAGAATAAAAATATAGACTCAGTTAATCTTAGTATTATTCAACCTGAGTTATTAATGGAAGAAAAAATAATTAGTTTATTCAGAGAGGACTGGGAGATTCCTCCTAAAGCTCCAATTACGATATTTAACGGAATTATTCATTTTACTAAAATTCTTCAGGAGGAAAAGATAATTAGTATGGGAATAATTTTTTGAATTGTGATAAATAAAAATAAATTAAGGGGAGTTAATTTTATTCTAATATCAGGAGTTCATAAATGAAGAGGGGCAATTCCACTTTTTAGTATTAAAGCTAAAGGGGGAGCTAAAGCATAAATAAAAAAAGGTTCATTTACATAAGTTGTTTGGATAGTAATTGAAAATAAAAATAGTAAAGATCCTGCTGACTGAATTAAAAAGTACTTGATGGATCTTTCTGAGGAGTTAAAAGTTTTTGTTTCTAAAATTAAAAAAATAAAGGTTAATAAATTTATTTCTATTCCGATTCAAATAGATAATCAAGAACTAGAAGAGAGTGAAAATGCAATTGATAATATATATATTGGGAAAATAATTGTGTAATAATTTTTTATTAGAAAAAAGGGGGAAACCTATGATTGGATTATGAGTCCAAAAGCTTAAAATTAGCTTATTTTTCTTTAATTACGTTTAGATGTCGAGCATATAAATTTTTGAAATTTAAGGGTTAAACTACTGTTTAAAAATGTAAATAATAGAAAAAGTTTTTCAGACATAATTTATTACATCAAAATAATCCTTTAAAATTCAGGCATCTTTCTATTTTTTTTTTGTTATTATATAATTAAATAATTTTAAATAAGATTAAATTTTTAACATTACAGTTAAAATTTCATTTAAATAAAATTAAATTTAATCTTAAAAAAAAATACAAATTAGCCAAGAAATTTATCTATCAAAAAATAACAAAAATGTGCTAATTTTATCTGGTAACTCGTGGCGAATAACATCGAAATTTGAGAAAATAGAAGAAATTTCTAGTGTCAAAATTTGTTAAAAAAACGACGATCCTAAAAAAAAAAATTTTTTTAAAATGGGAAAAATAATTTTTGACAGAAAATTTTGGACTCTTTTTCAAATTTCACCATATATATATAATATATAATAATATTTATATATATATAATTATATATATATTTATATATATAACTCCTACTCATAAAAGAGTAGGAGTTATA